AAGAAATATATATTTCTTTCTTACCATATCTATTATTTTTAGTGTAGTGTATAAAGTTGTACTTTATAATAAAGACGGGGACTTCGTGTCGATCAATCTACAATATTATCTTGATATATGTAATGTAAATATCAAGATAATATAATATATGGAATTTACATAGAACCAATTCTCTTTTTTTTATACATCTTTTTTTGATCAATATTAAAAAACTGTCTTGTCTTACTTTCTAGTTATAATTTATAGATTTCTTTTTATTTGCAATCTGAGTCTCGTGATCTATCGAAAGAATCAACGAATGAAAAAGCATTAGCGGCATCTATTAAAGAGCCGTAATTTTTTTCTAGCATTCCTAAGAAAAACTGGATTGATCCATTGACAGGAGTTCTATGGTCACTTCTTCGTATTTTAAAAGGGAATAAGTATAATATATAATAATATATAATATAATAAAATAATAAACCTCACAAATTTTTAATGCTTGAAACCCTGATAAAGTCGAAATGTAATTTCGAAAAAAAAAAATAAAAGAATCGGTAAGTGCGCAATATGTGACTCCCAAGTCAAGATCTTATTATGCATACTCTCTTGTTATACAACCACTATGCCTAATTTTTTCTCATAGAAATCGTGTATACACTTAAAAATTTGCTTTTTGAGCAGGAAAAAGTAAAGTAAAGAGGGAAACAAAAAAGGGGGGTCGGGCCTTCTTTAGTATCCATCTAAAACTAAAATTATGGGAAGAGCCCGTTCATTGAAATAGAAAATTTAGGACGAATTTGGTTGGAATAAAATTCCAATAATCTGTATCCCTTTGCTTTCGAGATACAAATATGGGAATCCTGGAAATATCTCTTTGATTGAAAGAATTTTATTCATAAAATACATTACTCCACTAGAATCCAATGTAAGGTAATAAATGAAGATATTTTTTAAATAATTCAAAACATGTTGCAGAACGATCTAGAAAACAATTGATATGGTTTGATTCCTCAATCAATTCGTAGTACCTCTAGAGTCCACTTCTTCCCCATACTACGAGTGAAAGGGAAAAAGTAAAGACTACCATTAAAGCAGCCCAAGCGAGACTTACTATATCCATGTGAATTATGTCCCCTATCTCTATGAAGGAATTATTCCATTATTGCTCATTAATAATAGTCGAATCAACGGCGCAGAGTCAAAAAGGGACTCTGACCGAACACTGTTGATGAACTAATCCCAATAACTTCTACTAAACTCCTATACGACTTTTAATTGGGAAAGACTAAACACAAGTAAAATAGGCAATGACACCTTAATGGAATGTTACGAATGGAACATATAGGAATAATAAGGCCTGTTCTTTTTGCCCGTTTTTATCTTTATAGAAGTTAATTATATTCTCCATTCAGTCTAATATTGAATGTGAACGCTCATAAATTCTCGTGAGTCTGTATAGATATATAGTAAGTACTCTTATTATTAAGTATATTTAAGTATATGTATATAAAGGCTCTTCCGGTCTTTACACAACTAATTTAATTAGATTTAGTATCTGGGGTCTATCCAACGGAATTCAAGACTTAGCAAGTATACACTACATTAGTAGTAGAATAGAGGAGAGGGGATCTGTAAGTCGTGATAGCCCTTCCACCATTAGAATCTTTTTAATCCTAGATGCAAAGATTTACTATAATCTTTTAGAAAACACCCAGGCCGAATGCACAATCCGTTTCTGCTGCCGGGGAAAAAGGGGTGAGTTATATATCAACAGAACAGAATAAGAGATTTCGAGTCTTTTATTGATCAGGCGACACCCGGATTTGAACTGGGGAAAAAGGATTTGCAGTCCCCCGCCTTACCACTCGGCCATGTCGCCAAAATAATACAAAAAAAATAGATGGAAATTTTTCTGCTTAAGGTTGGATTACTGAACCACTTTTTTGTACTTGTATATTGAAGCCTTTTTTTATTAATTCTTTTCCGAAAATAAGGGCCTTTTTTTTTTTTTTGATTTAATTTGATCCACTTCTTCGATTGATTCTATCGTATCTCAAAACACACAAACACAGTGCCTAAAAACTTCCCCTCACTTTTCTATTGAAAAGTAAAAAGTGTATTTAAAAAAAAACAAGTTGATGGCAAATTTGAACCATGAACTGTTGACTATTGACTCCTGGCTGCAAATTCATGAATGAGTCTTGGATTTGAATATCAAATTTTGTTTTCCTAATGACACAAGAAACTAAAAAATGATACATAACTAATCAGTGTTTATTCAGTATTTTTTATTTTCAATTTCTACATTTCAATTATAACAATATAATTATAACAATATATATGGGTAGATGTAAACCCCAGAACATAAATTGTTACACAGATATTTAATTGGTTATCTTATTTATATATGTTGCCTATAGGGAATTCTCAGAAAATTTTTGTGTTTCAAATTTTAATTTTCATGGAATAAAAATAGAAGGGCAATATTAGGGGAAGACTTATATATCTATATCTGTTT